ATATACAATGCAGAAAAAAATTTCGCGGTCGAACTACCAAAGGAGAATAGGCTAAAATTGTTAGACCTACATACTTTACTTTTTTGTATCGAGCTAAAAGCTAGAACTTCAAGATTCTTCTCAGTCTAATTCACTGAAATTCCATCCAGTAGAACAGAAGAATTATAAATCTCCAAAATAATAGATAGGAATACCGCAAATAGAGCCATTGCAACAGCCATCAAAGGGGTCGTTCCCCATCCAGGAGCTACTTTACCATATTCGGAATTCAATGGTTTCAATAACTTCCCTACAGTAGTGCTTCTTGGACCAGATCTAGAACTATCCTCAACTGTTTGTGTAGCCATAAATCTTATTTTGTATTCATTACGATCTGTTGACTTTGTATACCATTCCGTTGTAAATAAATGATCTTAGCATAGATCCAGTGTGGTCTTTCAATTCTATAATAATGGAAACAGCAACCCTAGTCGCCATCTTTATATCTGGGTTACTTGTAAGTTTTACAGGGTATGCTCTATATACTGCCTTTGGGCAACCCTCTCAACAACTAAGAGATCCATTCGAGGAACACGGGGACTAGTTGACGTAATCAGCCTCCAAATATTTGGAGGCTGATTACGTCAATGAAGATAATGAAAAATTATTTCATTTTTTAGTTGAAATTTTAGGTGGTTCCCGAAAAAAAATAGCGAAAAAAATTATCCCTAAGGTGGATACTAAGAGAAATGTATAAACCAATGCTTCCATAAATTTGATCGTGGTTTACAATTATAGCTTTCATACCTGTTTTGTTTACTTGGAAGTATCCCTCTGGATAAAGAAAGAAAAAGAGTCAAGGAAACGGCAGCGATTTAAATCAAGATTCCTACAGTACCCTACCTATTAAATAAAATCGCAAACAGAAACTATAAGAAAAAAAGCAATGTTGCATCAGACTGCTTGTCGTTTTGTAGTTGGATCTCCAAGTTTTTGGAATGCCCCAAATTCCACTTGAGCATCCAAATCTGGATCAATACCAGCAAAAACATCTCTGAAGAGGGTTCTAGCACCATGCCAAATGTGTCCAAAGAAGAAAAGTAGAGCAAACGAAGCATGTCCAAACGTAAACCAACCTCTTGGGCTGCTACGAAAAACACCATCAGATTTCAAAGTCGCACGATCTAATTCAAAAATCTCACCCAATTGAGCCCGTCTAGCATATTTTTTCACAGTTGCGGGATCACTATAACTCACTCCATTGAGTTCACCACCATAAAACTCAACAGTTACACCTACTTGTTCGACACTATATTTTGATTCTGCCCTTCTAAACGGGACGTCGGCTCTAACAATTCCGTCTCCGTCTACCAAAACAACCGGAAATGTTTCAAAAAAAGTAGGCATACGGCGTACAAAAAGTTCACGCCCTTCTTTATTTCTAAAGACGGGGTGTCCTAACCATCCAACAGCTATTCCATCCCCATTGTCCATTGAACCCGCTCGGAATAACCCCCCTTTTGCTGGATTATTACCAATATAATCATAAAAAGCTAATTTTTCAGGAATTTTAGCCCAAGCTTCTGATAAACTTTGATTTTCAGCCAGTCCAGCACTAACTCTTCGATATATTTCTTGTTGAAAGTATCCCTGATCCCATTGATAACGAGTAGGACCAAATAATTCGATGGGAGTAGTTGCAGAACCATACCACATAGTTCCAGCAACAACAAAAGCTGCAAAAAAGACAGCAGCAATACTACTGGAAAGGACGGTTTCAATATTGCCCATACGTAATCCTTTGTATAGACGTTGAGGCGGACGAACACTAAGATGGAATAGGCCCGCTAATATACCCAACGTCCCTGCTGCAATATGATGAGAGGCTATTCCTCCCGGAACAAAAGGGTCAAAACCCTCCACGCCCCACGCCGGGTTTACGGGTTGGACCTTTCCGGTTAGTCCATAAGGGTCGGATACCCATATTCCAGGACCATATAATCCTGTTACATGAAATGCGCCAAAACCGAAGCAAGCCACTCCTGAAAGAAATAAATGAATTCCAAAAATCTTGGGCAAATCCAAAGAAGGTTTTCCCGTACGTTCATCACAAAAAATTTCTAGATCCCAATATACCCAATGCCAAATAGCTGCCAAGAAGCACAAGCCAGAAAACACGATATGTGCTCCGGCTACCCCTTCGTAACTCCAAAGACCCGGATTCGTTATAGTCCCTCCTGTAATATTCCAACCGCCCCACGAATTGGTTATTCCTAAACGAGTCATGAAAGGTATAACGAACATACCTTGTCTCCACATTGGATCAAGAACGGGGTCGGAGGGATCAAAAACGGCTAATTCATATAGAGCCATCGAACCGGCCCAACCAGCAACCAGAGCAGTATGCATTATATGAACAGAAAGTAAACGACCGGGATCATTCAATACAACAGTATGAACACGATACCAAGGCAAACCCATGGAAATACCCCTTTATCAACGAAAAATAGACACTATGTAACTTTATTGCATTGGAAAAAACTATGCTACGTACCCCCCCTTTTTAGGTAATTATTTCGGAGAAAGGATTAATATTTGTTCTATTCTCTTAGTAATAATGGAACAATTCAATTCATAGAAAAAAAGGGAAGCGGATCTATTCTATATCCGATAAGTACCAATACGCAATGGGGGTGAATCCTATTTTATATGAACCAAGATAGCTATTGTTGTTGATCATTCAGAAGCCCGTTCGTAAAAAATTTCCTTTAGTTTTATTCATTCTCTCTTACTTTACTTTTATTTTATATTTTATTTTAGCTTATTCAACTTATGTATTAAATATCATTAATTTAAATATGATTAATAAAGTAGGAAAAAAGGATAATAGTATTAAAAACCGAAACCCCAATCTTACGTTTCCACATCAAAGTGAAATAGAGAACTTCATTCTCTTTTTTTTCATTTCATGCCTATTGGCGTTCCAAAAGTACCTTTTCGAAGTCCTGGAGAAGGAGATACATCTTGGGTTGACATATAGTGCGACTTGTCAGATATATCGGGCTATATGGGATTTCCCCATTTTCTCCCTCGATCGAGATATCCTCTGTTTCGCTCAAAAAGATTGATTGAATTATCAAAAATTTGTAACGCGAAGCGTAAAAAATAAAGTGGAATTAAATGCAGGGAGTATTTAGATTGATATTAGATTATCAAAATTTTTTTATGGTTTACGTGGTCGGACTAATAAAATGAAATATCCAGGCTCCGTTTAGCAAAAACCCAATTGATAATTAATATATAATATTTTTATAATTACTACTTATATGATATGCAAAATTATGATAAAAATTCTATAAAAAAATTTGAAACAGGGTGATCTAAAACTGTTGCTCAAATCAAATAATATAATTCAAAATTTGTTGACTATTTGACAGAAGACATGTGAAAGAAATGAATTGAAAAAAAAAAGAAGGAGTAGTAAAAAAAGACGCGGTATTTGGTTCATTTGTCCTATATGTGCAAATCAAAATCGGGCGAATTTTTCCTTTTACTCGGGGTAGAGCATAAACCTAAAAAATGGAATAAAAAAAGGAAGAAGCCCGTTCAGGAACAAGAAAAAACCATCGCCATTTCAACTGAATCTCGATGAAAAAAAAAAAATATCAATGAATCAAATGAGTCTGACAGGCTTAATAAATCGTTTTATTAGAGGATTATAATATCTAATAAAAGGTAAAAGGCGCCAAAACTGAAACTCATTTTTTCTTTTACTTTTGGGAGCAAGCCCTTCCGTTATAAGTTAGAAAGAAAAACCTTCTATGAAAAAAGGGGAGGTTGGAATCGACACATTGATTTTTTCACAATTTTTGTTGAACCGTATGCACCAAAAGGTGCCTGTACGGCTCCGAAGGAATAAAATTTTATCCTAATCAACCGACTTTATCGAGAAAGATTATTTTTTTTAGGCCAAGAGGTTGATACCGAAATCTCGAATCAACTTATTAGTCTTATGATATATCTCAGTATAGAAAAGGATACGAAAGATCTTTATTTGTTTATAAACTCTCCTGGTGGATGGGTAATATCTGGAATGGCTATTTATGATACTATGCAATTTGTCCGACCCGATGTACAGACAATATGCATGGGATTGGCCGCTTCAATAGCATCCTTTATCCTGGTCGGAGGAGCAATTACCAAACGTATAGCATTCCCTCACGCTTGGCGCCAATGAGTTTTTTTATTTTCGAGAAAAAAATACTATGCCTTCGCCATCGGAAATATGAATTAGTTAAGTAATAATAGCATGGCACTTCGAATTCAATATGAAATTTTTTAGATTAAAAAATTTAGATTATATATTGAAAGAGTAGTATGAGATAAGGAAGAGGTATTTCAAATGATATCTTACCTATTCGGGCACATTTCAGCGTCACAAACTTGGTTTTCACACCGGAAGCTTATTTACAAAAAAAAAAAGACACTTTGGGATTGCTAAATCATAGACGAATCAAAAAAATGATATATAAAGCAACGGAACCATCATAGTATTTTTTTAACTCCTACAAAAAAAGAAGGATGGTAATTGGATGATTTCTGGATCTGCGTATAATACAACCTATATTTTGTTTTCTTTCGCCAAAAGGAAAGGTCAAAAAAGTCAATTCCATTGTGGAGCCGTATGCAATGCACAAAAAAAGCCTGTACGGTTATTCAATTTTCTCTGTTTTTTTTGTTTTGGTTATCCCGCCTCATTCTACGAAATAGAAAAACCTTTTCTATTATATCATCAGGGTAATGATCCATCAACCCGCTAGTTCGTTTTATGAGGCACAAACGGGAGAATTTATCTTGGAAGCGGAAGAATTACTAAAACTTCGCGAAACTATCACAAGGGTTTATGTACAAAGAACGGGCAAACCTATATGGGTTGTATCCGAAGACATGGAAAGGGATGTTTTTATGTCAGCAACAGAAGCCCAAGCTCATGGAATTGTTGATCTTGTAGCGGTTCAATAAAAAATAGGAGCGATTTCATGCAAATCTACAATTTTGAATTTTAGATCTTTTTAGATTAAAGGTTTAGTTTCATATTCTCTTCAATATAAAAAAAATATTGAAGAGAAGTAATTCAGAATTAGCCGGTTCGAACTAATCTAAACCAGCCCATTATTTATATGATTCCGTATGCCAACCATTAAACAACTTATTAGAAATACAAGACAGCCAATCCGAAACGTCACGAAATCCCCAGCGCTTCGGGGATGTCCTCAGCGACGAGGAACATGTACTCGGGTGTATGTGCGACTCGTTTAGATCATAGACTTAGACATAAAAAGGAAATTCTTTTTGAAATATCAAGGATCAGTACCTGTGAATAAAATAGAATGGAGGAACTCGATTAATTATTTAAAAAATATAGATCGTTCATATATTCTATTGTGTCTGAAACTTATGGTTTACATTGGTGCAAATCCAATCAACTCCATTTTTTAGAAAACCCCCAATGATAACAAATGATTATCCATTAAGCGGGGGAAATTCCATTTTTTAGAAAAAAGATTCCACTTTTGAAAGAAAAGAACGGACTAACAGGGTAAATGACCAAATCAATTTTAAAAATGAAATACCGTTACTGTATAAAGGGGATCTCATTGTGAAAGACCTCTTACTGGAATATTCATGGGGTAGAGCCAAAGAATGTGAATTGTACAAGTTACCAATAGTATTGATTAATTAAAAAAAGGAGCTCCGGTGTATAGAGAGGACCTCACCGTTTTAGAAGTAACCATAGAAACGATGGAACCCACTATTTATCCAATTCTATTTACTACTTTTTGTAGTTATTCTATTTTTTTATATCAAGGGAATTTATCCTTTCAAAGCAAAGGAACATACCTAGCAAAAAATAGTGGTAGGGAAGGTTAGAGTAGCAAAAGCCATTGGAATTTTTTTTATACATTGGAATAATTCGTTTGGTTATTAATAGACTAGTAAAGGGGAAAAGAATAACTAAAAAAAGAATTAGTTATTCATCAAAGTTTGATTTATTCAATGACTAGAATTAAACGCGGGTATATAGCTCGGAGGCGTAGAACAAAACTTCGTTTATTTGCATCAAGCTTTCGAGGAGCTCATTCACGACTTACGCGAACTATGACTCAACAGAGAATAAGAGCTTTAGTTTCGGCTCATCGGGATAGGGGTAAAAGAAAAAGAGATTTTCGCCGTTTATGGATCACTCGAATAAATGCCGTAATTCACGAAATGGGGGTATTCCATAGTTATAACCAATTCATACACAATCTGTACAAGAAGCAATTACTTCTTAATCGGAAAATACTTGCACAAATAGCTCTATTAAATAGGAGTTGTCTTTATACAATTTCGAATGACATAAAAAAATAAGGGGGTTGGAAGAAATCCACGAAAATATTTGAAATAGAGTTCTAAGGAGAATGAGCTCGGGGAAGGTAGAGTAGAAATTAGTATTATAAAAAAAGTCGTCAAAACAAAACGAGAGTATATAGTCGCTAAAAAACGAGTTATTCTTTTTCTTTTCGACGATTCTTTTCTTTTTTTTTTTTATGATAGACACAGACGTAACAATCAAATTTTGATTCTGGATTGGATTTTTCGAACAAAACTTTAATCTCTTTTTTAATTCCTTCAGATTGGAATTGTTATTCAATTGAATAATAAGTCTATTTTTTTCTGGTTCTAAGGCTAGTAGTTCTAGGGGTCGACTCACTTCTTTCAAATTGTTTCTGATTATTAAGAAAAGGTAACAAAGATAAAATACGAGCTTGTTTTATAGCAATAGTGATTAATCGTTGTTGTTTTAAAGTCACTCTATTCACCCGTCTAGATAATATTTTTCCTTGTTCACTAATAAATCGACTAATTAAACTCATGTTTCTATAATCAATTCGATCCCCCGATTGGATCGGGGGCAAACGCCTACGAAAAGATCGCTTGGATTTAGTAAAAAGTCGCTTAGATTTATTCATAATTTTTTATTCCTTATCTCTAAAATCCTATTTTGATCGGATCAAAATAAAAACGATTTCTATTTCTATATAGGATAGAGTTTCTATATAGAATTAAGAATATAGGATTAGATTTCTTTCTATTAATTTATTTGTTTATACTTTTTATTTATATATATGTAATAATATATAGATATTAGCATTATTCCTGTTCGTAAAATAAAAGTTGACATACAAGCACTCAATTTGATCTATTTCTTGATTTCCCCGTGAATTGTATGTTTATAACAATAGGGACAGAATTTTCTCAATTCCAATCGACTAGGGGTGTTATGCCGATTCTTTTGAGTAATATATCTGGAAATTCCCGCTGATTCTTTCTTAATATCATTTCGAACACAACTGGTACATTCCAAAATAATTGTTACTCGAACATCTTTACCCTTGGCCATGAAACCTCCTTTGGATTTATGATTCACCTCAATCTTCTATTTTAATTTTAGGATCCAGAAAGAACAAGAACCAAAAAAATAGAAGCTGTTAACTAAAAAAAATTCTGAAATATTTCGTTGCAATTAATATTTTATTAATTAGTAATTAAATCAAAATAAAATAATAAGTAATACAATGATTTTGTGAAAACTATATTTAAAATCTTTGTACAGTATTTTTTTTTAAGTATCTCATAGGATGCTCTTTCCCTAGCAACACCTTTTTTGTTCTATTACTAATTTAATTGGATCCTGAACCCCCGTTTTTATGACCTTTCTCCCCCCCACTTTTTCTAATTTATTCTAAAAAACTAATTAGAAAAAGTGGGGGGTTAGTCCCCGATCGTTCATTGTATCTCTAAATTTTTCACCCCTTTCTGATGTTAATAACTAGAATGAAAAAAAGGGAAATGTTAATGCATCTGGAAATAAACGATTAATCTCTATTAATAAACCTGCTAACGAACCGAACCATAGAGTACTTAGTACCGGTGCTACGGAAAGATATGTTTTTAGATCTCGCATTTGAAATCCTCCTTCTTTCTTCTTTATTGTATTACATTATATATAGTAATATATATAACTACAGATGTACATGTAATTAAGAAGTTCTTGTATTTGTATACGTAACTTCCGTCCCCCCGCTTTCAAAATTAGAATTTAAATATTGTCTACTAGAACGATCTTATAGATTCCATTTGAAAATGTAAACGCCTATTTATGTAAAATTGAAATTGAGAGAATTTTTGTAAAAAAAAGTAAATTTTTTAATTATATTTTTGTTATCTGATATGAGAAAAAAAGAAGAAATGAATTTGATATACCAATAAAAAAGAAGAAGGATGTGGAAAACAAGACAGGAATTCTCTACAATGACACTGTAAACCAATTGAAAGGGATGTAGCGCAGCTTGGTAGCGCGTTTGTTTTGGGTACAAAATGTCACGGGTTCAAATCCTGTCATCCCTACCTATTACTGCTCAGAAGCGCAGTAACGAGGTATCTATTTTTATTGATTTTTTTCATAAAATTGGACATACATATAATTCTGAAATTTATGATATACTATGTATGATATAGTATATACGTACAAAATCGAGTCGGGTTAAAGAATGCCCTCTTTCTAGCCTTTTCGTTTTTTAGAAAAAAAAACAAGAAAAACGCTCTTAGTTCAGTTCGGTAGAACGTGGGTCTCCAAAACCCAATGTCGTAGGTTCAAATCCTACAGAGCGTGATTTCACTCTTGTTTATTAGATTGTGTCAAAATTCCACTGTTCGCAAATTACTGAGCAGCAATCTGAATTAGACCTCCCGCATAGGAAAGCAAGAAGGAGGTCAGTAAAAAAAAACGAGATGTTAGTTAATTAAAAGTCCAACTGATCACCACGCCTGTATTGTAAATAAGCAGTTACGAATAATCCAGCCAAAGTAATAGGAATTAGACCTAAGACGATTCCAAATAAAAAAACTTCAATCATTTCAATTTTCTTTTGTTTTCATTTTTGAAAGGGAGAAAAGAGAGGTACTATCTATTCCTAGCTCTTAATCTGTATTGCCGATGAATCTCAATGACCAAAATTGGGTAATTAACCCGGTAAGGAACTATCGAACATATGAAATACCACCGAAATCCTTTTTTATAAAAAAATCTGCATTCAATTAATTTCAAATAAGTCGTATTTTGCTTAGACCAATAAATAGAACTGAGGTTATAGTTAAAGCTGCTAGTAGAAAACCGAAATAACTAGTTATAGTAGGCATGAAGGGACTCAATAAAATATGTTTTTTTATACATATGTTTCTAAAGTACTTCCCTAAGTTTCAATTGCAATTTTTTTTTTAGAAATAGAGAAAGATAACTAGTTCCAAGAATAAAAAAAATTGCAATTGAAAATTTGTGAATTATCAATCATTATAGGTGGTATGAACAAAAATAGAGAAAGATAAAAAGAACTCAATTCATCGTCTTTGGCATCTGCACTATCTCAGGAGTCAGAATTCACGTAACTAATTAATTGAAAAACTCTTTAAGAAATAAAAAAAAACTCTATATATCTAACTTCAGTCAAAACATATAACTTTTTTTGAATGAATATGTAAAAATTTGAAAATAAGTTGTTTGATTCTTTTTTTTTTTAATTGACCTTAGAACCTAGAATACGCCCCTTTCTACTTTATTAAAATTGAATTTACTTAAATTTGAACTCATTAGATTCAATAGTAGAGCAGTTTTCTTCATTTAATCTATCGAATGAGACTAACAAGAAAAGAGGTATCCTACACGGAGAACGAGATTAGTCAAAAAAATATTTATTTATTTTCACTAGATTTTAAAATATAACTCGATTTTAAAAACTTGTAATTAGCAATTTCTATTATCGTTTCCTTTCGAGGTTTTAGGTTTTTTTCTTTCGAGATTATATAGAAAATAGAGTGAAAAACCCATCACCTTTGTAGTTAGTTAAAGAAAGAAAAAAAACCTTGAATTGTGAATTGAAAACAACAAAACAATGCACGCATTACAAATATTTAGTATTTT